GAAAAAAGATAATTAATTCTTGAATAACTAAAAAAAGGTAAGGTGTCAAACAGACTTTTTGGGGAGTAGAGTTGGGGATAGAGGGACTTGAACCCTCACGATTTTAAAAGTCAACGGATTTTCATCTTACTATAAATTTCATTGTTGTCAGTATTGACATGTAGAATGGGACTCTATCTTTATTCTCGTCCGATTAATAAGTTCCACCAAGGATCTATCAGACTATGAAGTGAATCATTTGATCAATGAATATTTGATTTTTTCTTAAACTTCGAATTGATTCACAACATTTCTATTTTGTTTATAAAAAAATAGAAATCGAGATTCAGGTCGTCATTTTTGAGATCGTTTTGTGTTACCTATATTTAGACAATATAGGCTTTTCTCCTTCATCCTTTTTGATTTGAAGTTTCGATCGAAGGATTCCTTTATCAACACAAGGCAGTGAACTTCATTTATTAGAACAGCTTCCATTGAGTCTCTGCACCTATCCCTTTTTTCTCGCTTTCTAAACTCCGGTTTGTTCGCGTAAACAAGGATTTGGCTCAGGATTGCCCATTGTTAATTCCAGGGTTTCTCTGAATTTGAAAGTTATCACTTAGTAGGTTTCCATACCAAGGCTCAATCCAATTAAGTCCGTAGCGTCTACCAATTCCGCCATATCCCCTTTTTTATTAGGATCTCATTATGATGTCTTTCCACTTTTTCTTATGCCGAAACCTTGGAATTCATTACATATAGATACTTATTTCTTTGGTATCTTCTTTCATTTTTGTGAGCCCCACCCATGTTGATTTAGTCTAATCAACAAAGATTCTATCATTTTTTTATTTGCAATTCAATATGGTTATATATTACATAACATATATATGTTCTTCTTTTTCTCATATTTGTCTTAAATTTTAATAAATAGTCGAACGGTCGATTCTTTTTTTTTTACTTTCATGAAAAGAAATTTATAATTATTATGAAAACTTAGAATTCTACAATGTGCAATGGAAAAAGATTTTAAGTCTACTTCGTAGATTTGAAATTCGAATAATTATCCAAAATTCTATTCGAATATTAATTCTAAAAATTCTATAGTATTAGAAAAAAAAAGAAAAAAAAAGTATAAAATAATAATAATAGCATGAGGTTAGAACAAAAAAAACAAGAATTTCAAATCAGATATCATTTAACTTAAAAAAAAAAAGATTTCTTATCTAATTAATATTTTCTTATTTAGAAACTAATAAAATGAAAATTAGAAAGTCGATATACTGCTATATTCTATTAATTAAGGTTATGTTTTATTTATTATATTCTATTAATTAAGGTTATGTTTTATTTATTTAATGATAGTCACTATTTATTTGAGCCCGCTTAGCTCAGAGGTTAGAGCATCGCATTTGTAATGCGATGGTCATCGGTTCGATTCCGATAGCCGGCTTTTCAATATTTTTGCGTTTTTTTACATGATTTTTAATGTACTTTCAAAATCAAAGAAGATTGAAAAGACTTCTTTCACCTTTTTCCAAGAGTTACCACTCCATTTATATTATGTCATATAAACTTCCATATAGGAAGATATATTGGGTAAAAGAGTTAGATCTTTGCAAAATAAATAAAGAAAATAAAGACAAATTTTTGTGATTTATTTGATTTATATATATTGTATATACAATCAAATAAATCTGTATATTGAGAGAATATATCTTCTTACTCTTTGTATTCCAATAGTTTATTGGAGTGGATTTCACGTCATTTATCATTATCATTTAGTTCAGTTTTAATTTTGTTTAGTTTTGTACAATTTCAATAAAAAAAGGAGTCTTTATGTCACGTTACCGAGGGCCTCGTTTTAAAAAAATACGCCGTCTGGGGGCTTTACCGGGACTAACTAGTAAAAGGCCTAAGGCAGGAAGCGATCTTAGAAACCAATCACGCTCCGGAAAAAAATCTCAATATCGTATTCGTTTAGAAGAAAAACAAAAATTGCGTTTTCATTATGGTCTTACAGAACGCCAATTACTTAAATATGTTCGTATCGCCGGAAAAGCCAAGGGGTCAACAGGTCAAGTTTTACTACAATTACTTGAAATGCGTTTGGATAACATCCTTTTTCGATTGGGTATGGCTTTGACTATTCCTCAAGCGCGCCAATTAGTTAACCATGGACATATTTTAGTTAATGGTCGTATAGTTGATATACCAAGTTATCGCTGCAAACCCCGAGATATTATTACAGTGAAGGATGAACAAAACTCTAGAACTTTGGTTCAAAATCTTCTTGATTCATCTGCCCCTGAGGAATTGCCAAACCATCTGACTCTTCACACATTCCAATATGAAGGGTTAGTCAATCAAATAATAGATAGGAAATGCGTCGGTTTGAAAATAAATGAATTGCTTGTCGTAGAATATTACTCTCGACAGACTTAATAAACCTAACTTAAGTAAAAAAAATAACTAAAAACAAGAGTTCGGACAACCCCCCTTTGCCCTCGTTTTTTATTAAAAATAAAAAGGCACAAGGTAAGGGATTTTGTCGGGGAATCTTTTTCCTATTCATGTATCATAGATTGGTAGGGAGATTTGGGTCCCTTGTTTGCTCTTCCCAGCATTTTCCATATCAAAAAAATTAGGAATAGAGAATCTATTTCAAAATTAAAACAAGGTAGATTTTATATCTATTCTTTTTTATTTGATTTGATACATTGTGGTCAATCACGTACGATTGGTGAATTAGTTGAAAGTACGGAAAGAGAGGGATTCGAACCCTCGGTAAACAAAAGCCTACATAACAGTTCCAATGTTACGCCTTCAACCACTCGGCCATCTCTCCGACATCAGGATTATGACTGAGTACCTGGGTGAATAGCGAGTTATTCATCGTTTTTTAGATTATGGTTAATAGATACTTTTTTTTTTTTTACCGGAAAAATTGGAATTGGAAGTAGATAGAAGGTTTTTTTTTTATGAGTCCGCTTTTATGTTAGTTCGTACTATACAATTCCTTTGTTTGTGAGAAAATTTTCTTACAAAAGAAAAGGTAAAGGAAATAAAAAGAGTTATATAATGGATTACTACCTATGCCAAGATCGCGTATAAATGGAAATTTTATTGATAAAACCTTTACAATTGTAGCCGATATCTTATTACGAGTCATTCCGACAACTTCCGGAGAAAAAGAGGCATTTACTTATTACAGAGATGGTGCGATTTGATTATCATTATTTTTGTTATTTCTCGCCGATTTGGAATAGAAAGAAAAACAAGTATTGAAAAAAAATCTACGCTTTTGAAGGTGAAGTTTAGAATATAAAAAAAGCAATCCCTTCTGTCATGTATCCACGATTAATGCAGCCTTAGATGCTTCAATTGTGAATTCTAGTATTGAGCAAAAGGTTTTTACCTATGGTTCCCCGTATTAGAGATCAATCCTACTACACTAATACAATATACGAATAGGAGGCATAGGGGAAGAAGCACTACGCCGAGAAATCAACAACACAAAAACTTTCTTCAAAACGATTCCCTTTCTTTCTTCTTCTTCTTTGGGATTGGGACTAATTAAAATGGTTGGAACAATAAACATCCATCTCGTTCGTACTTTGGATACCCGTATAACCATTGAAGACTGTTGAAGTGACTAATTCCTGGAAATTTAGGGGCGTTGAGAACAAAGAAATTTTTAGAGTTTACTTTTTGATTTTTATCTAGCATGAACCCACTTGGTAGTAAGAAAAGATCTTTTGCAAGAAGGTTGGCTAGGGATTTCTTGTAAAAACATTAGCCCCGCTTAGTTCATAATGACATCACTTTTTTCCATATATTATTTTCATTATGCACTTAAAAGGAGGAGCCGTATGAGATGAAAATCTCACATACGGTTCTGAAACGGAGAATTCGTTAAAGCGAATGACGACCGTAACGGATGTCGGCTCAATCTGAAGGAAATTATGCGGAAGCATTACAGAATTATTATGAAGCTATGCGACTAGAAATTGACCCCTATGATCGAAGTTATATACTCTATAATATAGGCCTTATCCACACAAGTAATGGGGAACATACCAAAGCTTTAGAATATTATTTTCGGGCATTAGAACGAAACCCCTTTTTACCACAAGCTTTTAATAATATGGCTGTGATCTGTCATTACGTGCGACTATCTCCACTATAGAAATAAAAGAATGAACAGCTAGTCAATGAAATACTAGAAACACAAAAAAAGGGCTTTCTACATAAGCATCGTCCAAAACGATTTTTTATCAGCTGTAGCAAATAAATAAACTTCATAGGTCGAAATATGAAGTGAAGACTAGATATGCCTAAATACTTTCTTCTATGGATAAAAAAAGATTTAATTGATAGAGGAAGCACCGTAAAGATCAATTGGAAAGGTTTTGGACCGATACAACAAAAGCTGTTTATTTATATCATAATATGAGATAAATCTTAGGAATCTACTTATGTAATAGAGTAGATCCCCTAAGGTATTGAGCAGCGGTGTAGCATCAGATCCTAAAGACAGTAAGTCTTTTTCTTTTTTATGAAGTATGAAAAAAAGTCTTTTTCAAAGATTCTATATAAATTTTTATCTGAAAGCGGGATAGTTACCTTTCAGAAAATTCTAATATCTAATAACAGTGGACATGACTTTTTTTTATGAAGGTAGGAGAAAAGATAAAACTTATTATATTAATTAATATATTAATTAAATCAAAATGAAAGTTTGAAACTCATGTAATTACTCTTTTTTGTTTAATCCAAGAAAAACCAAATATCTATAAGAAATCTCATTCAATTAGATAGAAAGTTAAAGTGGGTTAAAGTTAAAAAACTGGTACACCAAAACAAAAGAGTTGGTTGTCGAGCCGTATGAGGTAGGAAACTCTCAAGTACGGTTCTCAGGGAGGGAATTGACCCGCCTATTCCGACCGTGGAGAACAGGCCATTCAACAAGGAGATTCTGAAATGGCGGAGGCTTGGTTCGCTCAAGCCGCTGAGTATTG